CTTGAAGCCCTCTCTCTCTAAATAGAAATTAAAAAAAATGCATTTACAAGACAAAAAAAAGACTTTTTCAAAAAGCCTTCGCCTCCTATTCAACGGGGCTATTAGAGAAGCAGCTTCGTTCCTTGACTTCTTTGCTCAGTCAAGCTTCCTTGTTCCTTAGTGTAGTCTCGGTCCATAGTTTAAGACTCTGTTCCTTATAGCCTAGTCTATATCCACAGCTGACGTGACTCCGTACCGAGGCCTTTCCCTTTGTAGACGGCTAAGTGACTTCGTAACCTTAACGTACTTATTTTCGTACTTTCTTTCTTACTATATCATAGGCCTTCGTGGGGCTTTCGTCCTTTCGCCTATAGGCGGCGGCTTGGCTTCGCTATCGCTCATGACTTGGTATAGAGTCCGTGTAGTCGTCGGCCTTCCCACCAGAAGGCCTATGATATAGTGGTCGGCCTTTCGAATGCCTCCTTCCTTACTTTTCTGAGAAGCCCTTTACGACTATAAAGGAAAGGGGGCTGTTCACCCACCTTTGGAAACTTAGCTACTTAAGTACTACTCAATACTAAAGTCAAGGCGAACGGCATTCTGTTGTACAGCTACTTAATATTAATAGTTATAATAACAACAGTCGTACTACTAAAGTACCAAGGAAACCTTCGGTGTTGCTAAACGCATCCTTCAGTTGGGCCGCAAGTCTGGTTGGCAGTTTTGTGCCTTATATCTCAAACAAGCGGCCTCCGCCTTAATGATGGCCTATGGTGGAGATGAATTCGTCCACCCTGAAGGTGCGCTTCCAGTTTCCCTCACTAGGTCTGGGCTCCCTCGGATTATTCCGCCTCATCATCGTGCGATGATTCGGAGGAGAAAAGTCTGATTTACTTGTAAAATGTGTCAATTTTTTCTTTGTCTAAGGTTATTACCTTGGCCAAGAAGGTTGATAAGTCCACTTTTGCAAGCATAGTGACACCAGTGACTGACATGGATTCAGTCTTGGAGCTAGTCGGTTCAATCAAAGAATGTTTTAACCGCCTGGTTAATCGCTATGTTCCCTGGATAAAACGTATTCCCCTTGAACAAGGGCTTACGTTTGAACCAACCTGGAAAACTTTACCAACCCACTCATTGACGAAAAGGGTGTGGATTGAACGTATGAAACTGAAACCTGAGAAGGTTTCTCGTTTCCGTTCTTCTTTCACGTCTTTTCCTCATGAGTTGGGGGCCTTAAAGTTCCTTATGAACTTTGTTCATGCAAAAGGTGAGCAATTTTCTCAGGGCTGTCTTTGGCCTCCAAGGGTTCGTTACGCTTTTGATGTGAATAATAAAAAGTTCACACCAGAAGATTTAGACTGGTTTGAGAGGCGAATAGGTCCTCTTCTACCGTATTGTGACGACCTTGGGATTCCCCCGCGGGGCGACTAGGTTGTTCTCTTGAGGGAGCTGGAAAGCGTCGTATATTCGCAATTGGTAACTATATTAACCAAAGGTTATTAAGACCCGTGCACTGTTGGTTTGCGTCTATATTGAAGACCATTCCAATGGACGGCACCTATGATCAACTTAGACCTTTGCGTCGGTTAGTTCCCAGCGACAACTGTTTCAGTTATGATTTGAAGAGTGCCACAGATAGGTGGCCACTAGTCTATCTATTTGAAATAGTTGCCCTACTGTTTGACCGGTCATTCGCATCGAGTGTTGTTAATAGCACTCTTGCGACGAATCTGTTTATTGTGCCGTTCGTTAGGCGGTACGCAACAGTTTCGTTCGTTGCTGGTCAACCGTTGGGATATTATGGCTCTTGGCCTCTGTTTGCCTTTTCGCACCATTTACTGGTGTGGTGGGCAGCGGAGCAGGTTAGACCAGGGGTCCGGTTCGATAGGTATGCAGTGCTAGGTGATGATGTTCTCATCACCGATCCACTGGTTGCTGAGTAGTACAGGTTAGCTCTTCAACGACTTGGTGTTAAGATTTCTTATCACAAGTCGTTGGTGTCGTCTTCAGGTGCTGCCGAGTTCGCTAAGAGGTTCTTAGTTAAGGGTATGCAGGTGGATTTATCCCCGATATCCATGCGAACCTTACTTGGCTTCCATCACCCTTATGGTCTTATGGCCATTAGGGAGAAGTATCATGTGGAGGATTATTCTCTCTTGATGCGGATTGGTGGAGCAGGTTACCGAACTCGCTCTGCTGGGAAAAAGTCTAAATCGGCCAAATGGCGTCGGTTTCGGCTTCTTTTCCTTCGGAGTAAGTTACCGACTCTATCACTAGCAGCTTAACGTCCTTCTTTCAAACAGTCTATTCCGATAGTGCCACGGCCCTCTCTCTTTCGTTCCATCTCCTCTCTTTACAGTCGAAATCCTTCTTCCTTCTCTGTGCGTGGGTTAGCCGGATAATTGTTCTTATTTCAAAGAATCGAGTTCTTTTAACTTTCACAACAGCGTATTCTTGCACAAAAGAGCGTATTCTGATTCACTTGCTAATCCCCTATTCCAACCTGCTGTTTTTATCTTATTTATGGGAAAATTGCCATTTTCCGAATTCCAAGCCTTAGGGCAATCAGTTACTTGCCTTCCCTTAAACCCATACCTTTTAGGGAAACTTAAAAGGTACTTATTGGAGAGGTTAGCTCCCCGTGAGTTAAAGACTCCTCCTCTTGAGCTCTTTGAGTTTGAGGGGATGTCTGACTTCTTGGAGTACTCTCTTTTAAGGAATTGGGTGAAGTCATGGTTAGGCTATGTCAAGTGGTATAGCTTGCTATCTATGGACCCCTCGGTCCCACTTGAGGCTTTCCTGGATAGTCCTCTTGTGGAGTCCCATTGGTATGTCCGACGCACTGATCCTTTATTAGTGCGTTGGGGTCTACTATGGCGTCTCTATGATATTGTACAGGAAGTTGGCCTAGATTAGACTTGTGGGGTATTACCTACGCTTACTAGTCCTCCTCATTGTGAAAAGGAACCATGCAACTCCTTGTTACTGTAATGGGGTTTCACAACCCGTTGCAGTCTCCTACGCTCTTAGCTGAGTGTGGGTGGGAGCCATTGAACTATAAGGAAACCTTCGGTTCCCTTTCTTTGAATAAACGCCACCTATTTTAGTTTACATTCATTACAAAGTAAACCAAGCCTAACCGGTCACGACATGTTGTTTGTTGATATTTATTGAGGAGTTTAGCTGACTGAATCCATAAACCTAGAAAGTAACCGTCACTGGTACTTTTTTGACTCTATAGGTAGGTATAGGTATTGGTGGAGCTTGCGTAATGTAGTTGTAGTTAAGGCTGCATTGAAGTAGCGCTTTTTTTTTTGAAGATCTACTGAAGTACCAAAGGCGAACGGGGCTCCCAGGCCGGGACGTCTAGCAGAATGCTTGGCCTCCCGCGCTGGAAGCGACACCCGAAGGGTGAGCTTCTGGCGGTTAGCTTCTAGAACTAGATAAGATAATAGGCATTAGGCATTCTGAGCTGGGAGGAGGCAAGCAAATGAAGGGAGGCATTACGGGCCGACTACAAGAAGCGAGGCTTCGTAGACTCGACAAGTCGCTTATAGAATGCCGACTACTACTACTAAGTGAAGACTTTCCACTTCATTTAATAAGGGGAAGGGGGGAGGGAAGCGAAGCTTAGCGAGCTTTATAAGGCCGACCACTACATAAGCCGCTGGCGGAGAAAGCTCTTCGAGCTCCCCTTCATTCGTTGCTAAGCCAAGGTCCCAGGTCTCCGAGTCAGCCCGCGCTTTTTCGAAGAATCCTGCACCCATGGGCATACGGCCTGGCAGGCCTTCCCTTTCCGCCGGAGCTTCATGGGCGTTGCCCCGTTCCCCAATCAGATGTTTGGATGTGAGCTATACTCCGCGAGGAGCCAAACGGGCGTATGGCCTTGCCTTGCCATTTGACCTCTCTTCCCGTGTGACTAGGAATGCTCAGTGACAACCTCTCAATTGTCACCGCCTGGCCTCTCTTGCTACCACGGTAGCACCTAGTGTGGTCAGCACCAATCGTGTTCGGGCAACGAAGCTTACACTCATTCACATTGGTTCATCCTGCCCCGGGCCTTTTGCTCTTCTAACGTAAAAGGTGGCCGGCCATTCGTCAAGGCCCAGGAATCCGCTGGACATCTCAGCGGCGGGATTGGATACCCGCATCCGATCGAAGTTCCATTTTAGTGCCCCCTAACATAAAGGAGAGCTGTTTCTAGGTGGGTCGCTTCGCGCAAGACATTGCTTAGGACCAACGGGTCACACGACAGGTGCACGATCGACTTTGCACGCTCCATCCTTCGGCCCTTCGCCTATCGGCTTGGCAGGCAAGCTACCTTGATCCGTCTTTGGCTTCGATTCGTTATGCTCAGCAGCTCCAACAAGCCCTAAAGTATCTTGCCCTCTAAAACTCTTTAGAGAAAGCGCTGCTTTACGTTTGATCCTATGTGCCCAGAGAATGCTATGCGTTCTCCACTGTCGGACCTCGCAAAGAGAGAACGTGTTTTTTCCTCTGAGTTTATCTCTCATTCGCGGAGCGAAGAAAGCGGGCTTTGCCCCAGCTACCGCTATCCTTGGGAAAGCAAAAGAGCTACCGAAAGAAAGGGATGCAGTCTCTCCCTTGGCCTTTGGAGAGGAGAAGGCAGAGAAGAAAACGTCCTTCGCGCAAGTTTTTTTGCTTCCTGCGCCCTTACTCTTCAACCAAGGAGGCATTCTGGTAGGAAGGCCGACCACTACATAAGCCGCCATCCGTCCAGGAGAGAAGCAAGCTACCTTTCTTTGATCCACCTTCCCGGGCAGGGAAGAGAACGAAAATAGGCCGCGGATGGTGGTCGTGGTAGGTTCGAGGATCTTACGCGGCGGAGCGAACTCCTCTATCGTGTTGCATTTCCTCTGGCGGCGTAGCTGCACCCCCTCGATCCATCGTACTGGAGCGATCCGAGAAGAACGATTAGGGTCATATTCTATCCTTTCTACAATGCCCATAGACGAAGTGCTTCGTTTCAGATCAATTCTTCGCTGCAATCGCTTCGATCCACCCCCTCGGTGAAAAACCGTAATACGCCCTGAAGAATTCCTACCAGCAGACTTCCCTGTACTCAAAGTGAATTGTCTAAGTGCTCTCCCCTCTTTTTTTCTCATTGTCTATCTCGTAATCATTCGATTCCGTCCGAATTATAGCTCCTAGTCCTACTCCTTCTTCTCCTTCATCGTCGTTGGTCCTTTTGACATAACTCCTCTCTTAGCTTAGAAGAGTGAGAAATTCTTTCCTACCTTCTGTCCTTATGTTGTAGTAAGGTAGGTTTGGGTATAGCAGGACTTGAACCTGCGACCATTAGGTTAAAAGCCCAATGCTCTACCAACTGAGCTATACACCCAAAAAAAAGAAATATAGTAGTAAATAAAGATTGGTGCAGAAAAGAAAAGAGGGCGGCCCCTCTTCTCCTCATCATATTAAAGGGGCTTGGGCTCGAAAGCCGGCCTTACTCAACAAGCGCACCTTTATTAGTAAGGTTGCTTGTTTCCACTCATTGAAGATTCTATCTAAAAAAGAAGGTCAACGGGGGATACTCAAGTTGCTCTCACTGACACCATCTACGAGAAGGTTAGGTCGTCTTTCTTTCCGGCCGCCATACGGTTCGCCTTAAAGCCTTAAAGACGGAGAAAGGGAGGAGCAGTTATCTATGTAATTACGGTCTTTGTTGGCCGGTCGAGCACTCTCTTTTCTTTGCTTTGTCCAATTCCGTCTTACCAAACAAGACTGACTTCTGACCAACCCGCGAAGGGTTGTGAAGTTGGACCAGGTACGAAGAATGAATCTATATCTGTGTACGGTACGGAAGTTGCTGGCACCCACCATACCTTGCTTCGGGGCCGATCTCTTGTATCGAAGCAAACAAATATATATATATATTTATTGATTGAGTTTGTTCCACCACAAATAGATTTCGCCGCATGGATTGGATAGAGTCCCCTGATCTCGACATCCAAGCACGAATCCCTTTTTCGCTTCGGCGGCGGATAGCAGCATGGGCAAAGCACTCTGCTGCGGCAAGCAGCCGATTCTTATTGCATTCACCAAGATAGTCTTGCTCGCTCCTGAACTCTGCGGCGAGTTCAGCCACCACCTCCGGGCCTGAGCTCTGCTCGAGCGTAGTCAGCCAGCTTCGTGACTTTGCTTAGCTTCCAGCGTTGCAAAGGGATAACCTTTCACTATCTAGGCGCCCTAGAAGGAAATCCCACGGAGTTCTTCCCCGAAGGTAAAGCCGTAGTCCCTTTCCCTGGGAGAAGTTGAAGGAGTTGCCGGGTGCAAGCTTTGAAGTAGCGCGCTACCCGCTAGGTTCAATCAAATCAATGAATCAGATTCCCACTTACCCAGTGGGGATAAAGACTATCAAGTCGACGTTCCTCAGGACTTGCCCGGAAGGGAGAATCAATCTCTCTTTCCGATGCGATATCCGATATATGATGTGATTTGCTGACTTATCCCACAGGTTTGTTTCCGCTTTAAAAACTAATTAAGGCGAGTTTCCTGGTTTCATACCTGCATTCGAGAAAAGCAGAGCCAATCGGGAAAGATGGGAACTCTATAATCAAAATTGTATCTATTTTCCAGTCCAGCTGCTCATTTTTTGTGAAAAATGTCGACTCAACCAATGATCCCGGTGCCTTTGACTTTTGAATCCGCCTTTGCTTTTTGGCATTCCGCTTTTCTTTTGTTTGGATCTCTATCTCAGGCAACCAAACCAACCCATGAAAGTAAGAAAGAAGGAAAGGACTGAATCCGCTGCTATTGGTCTACAAATCTGCTCTTTGCAAGATCAGCTGCTAGTCAGTCTTTGCATCCCTGCATGCAGGAAGAGAGTGAAGATGCTGACCCTTCTTTGCTGTCTAGATGCCGAGAAGGATGAGAGCAAGTTCAGTGAACCGAGGTAGTTCAACTAAGAAAAGTAAGCATATAAGCAATCCGCTTATGTAAGCATAAGCAAATGTAAGCGTGTAAGCTTGCGTGCTGTCAGTAAAGAGAGCTCTTAGGTATCAGTTTCATTCTCATTTTTCCATTCGTTATTTTATCTCTTTCGTCATTCAAGTCAGATATATCATTATAGTAGATAACATTGACAGGCATTCAGAGGAAGAGGCTATTGGCATTCCATTCCGGGCAAGGCAGTTAGCAGACTTCAGGCTATCACTCTCTTCCGGGCATTCAAGACAGTCCAGACATCAGGAGCATTGAGAGCCGGTAAGAAAGTTGTCTGGTCCCGAAATCCGGTAACAGAAGGAACGAAGTGCTCTTCCGAACAAGCAACGGACTTAGAGATAGATAGGGGCGCACTAGCGCGAAAGCCGTTGCGCGTTAGGACACTATGGAGTTTGATTACTCGTTAGCGCTTTAGTTTTCTTGCTTCCTTGCTTTAATCCTTTTGATTGCTCTCTATAGAAGATCGATTGAAGGGGCCTTCTTTCTATAGAGAAAAGAAATTGCCAATTAACGATACTGATTTCAGGCCTATCAGCTCTTTTTGAATTTTAACTGGCCTTGTTACTACAGAGAAATGGCTGTATATAGGAATTGCGATATGGCTCTTAGCTCCCTAGCTCTAGGAAAGGAATAGCAGTCTGGTTTAACTAATGAACTCCCATACGGTAGGATTACTAGCTACTTAAACTTGTAAGACAAGAACGACTATCAAGGACTAGAAGAAGAGTTAGTATCCGTCCAGCACGCAGGAAAGAGAAGACATAAGACAAAGTCTATAATATAAATAGAATAAGGGGTTAAGTTACATATGTAAACATAAACTCAACTTCGGTGGTTAACAACCACCCACTTCTTTAAAACATCAAATCCGGCGTAGTATGAATTCTACGTTAGTAAACGAAGAATTGGGTGATATCCAATCCTATGTCCAAAAGTGGAGCACCATTATCTGATCAGGCTAAAGAAAGACGTCAGGCGAAAAAGCTTAGATATTAGGAAAGGTTGAAACGACAAGAAGAGCGCTTAGTGAGGAGACAGACAGCACCGGAGGGAAGAAATTATCGCGAATAAGGAAGCACGTCGACTCCGAAAGGAAACTCGCAAGAGAGAAAGAAAAAAATAGGTTAAATTCATCCCAAGCCGATTGCTCCTCTCGAGATGGTAGTGAGGAAGGCTCGATGTAATTGAGTCTTTCGATGTAGTTCCAAGTCTTCTATGTCCCTCGGAGACTGACAAGAGTCAGAATTGGTACTAACAAAACAGAGCGAAAGTGATTGATTGTCTCAAAAGAACCGAAGCGCAGGAAGGGAAGCACCAGGAAGAAAAGCCCATCCATAACTAAGAATAGCAGTAAAGCTAGAAAGAACAAGAGAGCATCGAGTTCGAAAGAAGAAGACTGCAGTGCCTTAATAACCTAAGCAGATGTCTACAGCTTATCCCTTTCCTAAAAGAAGGTTTGATTTAAGTGCTAGTGCAGGTATGGGGCACTTCGTCAGCAGTGGTTCGTTTAGCAAGCAGTCTTATTGCTTGAAAGCACACACAGCCCACAGTAGGAGAGTTCGAGTGTGAAAGCAGTGTACTCATGCCCCTGAGATAAGGTATGCTTTTAGTGCGTTCTCTAACTATAAGAGCAGAAGCAGCAAGCACTTACTTTCTTTAAGACGCTAACTTTCACAGCAGCTAAGAAGTAGACGTCGTTATCTCAGGTTTTCCGTTAAGTGCGCTCCGGAAAGAAGGAGCAAAGGCGAAAAAGTTCAAGTGATTTTCCCTTTACTACTGTCAGGCCAGGGAAGATAACTGCATAACCTAGGGAATACTACTCCATAAGAGCGAGAAAGTACGGGGATAGAAAGAATCACACGATTCCCATTCATGATAGAAGCTTTCATAGTAAAGGAGTACACAGGTTCGAAACTAGACTCTTCTCTGACTAGAAGAGCTGCGCCTAAGACTCTGAAGCGAAGCGAAGGGAGGTGGTCCCGAGCGTTGCGTATATGGCTATATAGCGTCAGCGTTGTTTGCAAGTCACGTCAGTGCAGGCGCAGCGTAGCGTCATGGTAGCGTTAGCTATGCTCGACTAACAGGATGAGTCATGTGACTGACCTGACATTTTACTGAGATGAACTTCGAGCTGCTGAACCGACAACGGTATATTGTTTTTATGCTTGTTTTGAAGCTTGAAAGGACAGACAAGTGGTGACTATGAGACGGCCTTGCTACTGAGCTTCTTGTGTTCCATCTTTTTTTATTGTGGGGTTCGCGCAACAAACAAAAGCGCTTCCTCTTTCTTTTTCTTTGCCACCATGAGACCTCCAATCAATGCTTTCGGGCGAAGTCCTTAAAACTGTGGAAAACTGGTACTTTTCTATAGTGGATCAAGGCTGCTTGAACTTTCAAACCAGGTTCAGGTCTTGGAATCGGGCTAGGAGCTGCTATTGAATCTGTTGATGGCGGTGTGATAATGTCAGTCGAAAGGGAAAGGCGATGACTTTCAGTTCTTATTCTTTTTAAAAAGTAAGCGAGTGAAGTCACACGAGGGTAATTCAAATCACTCTTCTTTCAGCTCAGCTCTTGTGAAATGGTCTCTATGGTTCGCTTTCCCTTGTGACTATGCTTTCTGTGGTGAACTGCGGATCTAGTTCAGGCTATGGTGAATGAATAAGTGAAAAAGGGGGCTCCCTCATGGGTCTTTGAGGCTATGAGCAAGAACCACATTCCTTAAAGTATACCCGAAAGGCAGCACTTTCTCTAGAATGGGTCAATCAATCAGTAAGTTATTGAAGAGATGAAACTAGTTCCGATCGGCATGTGTTACGCAGACAGCTACTAAAAGAAAAAGAAAATGGACGGAGAGACAGTCTGAGCTTGTAATAGAGATAGACTGACGTCTAGCTGAGACTGATTCGATATCTTATCTTAAATGCATTTTAAGTAAGCGAGTCAGCCAGATAGCGAGGTGCGAAGCCTGAAAGGGCCAGGGGAAGATAGCTATGCCAGGGAAAAGAAACTCCGGTTTTGTCAAGCAGGTAGTGGCCAAGTGACAATATAGCCTATAGCCTTCAAGAGTTCTTTGCCTGAGGATGAAGAAAATAGCAACTGGACCAGCGGGAAAGGAAGATGCTAATAAATAAGCACTGGGCCAGAAATCGTAGAGTCGCCACATTACATTAGTCCAAAACGAACTAAATGCGGGTCCTCACGAGAGGCACGCCAGTGTCTTGCGACAACTGGTGCATCGAAGAATTCATGGATTTCATATCCTGGGTCGATGGCCACGATATAGTACCATCGAACATAGTTCAACCAGCTGTTGACCCATTCCCTAATTAAAGTGATCTCTGATAGAAAGGCCATGCCTTCAGTCTTATAGACTTCAGCAGGAATAACTACCAGGGCCTTGGGCTTCATAGCCATACGAAGCGACCAAATAAGGTTACCCCGTAGGTATGGATCTAAGGGTCGCAAGCGGCCAATCCATAATTCAAAAGAGGAGTTCCCAGATACCACCGCACTACTATTAGTAGCCCTTTCCTTCTTTATTTCATGAAAGTAGGCTTGTTCCGCCTTAAAAGCTTTTGTTGTTCTTCCTATCGCCCTTTCTTAAATATGAAATAGAAATTGGCATCTTCTTTTTCTTTTACCGCTACTTATTTTGGTATTATTATACCCCTCCCACCGGCCCGTACTTTTTATTTTCTACCTCGCTTGTGTTTTGACCGGCGCCGGGACGGAGCAAAGGTCGAGAGAAAGAAGAGCTTATTGAATGGAATTTCCAAGGAATATAAAACTGACAGCTTAGCCAGCCGCTTCAACGGGGCAGTCTGGTTGAACGTCCCATCCATAGGAATAAGACGTAAAACCTTCATGCACCAGTCATGGGCTGGACGAAGCTAAGCTTGCTTTAGGGAGTTCGGAATCGCGAAGATTCGCTGTTTTCCAGCTCACTCTGTCTTGAAACCTAACCTTACCACAGGATACCGACTTAACACGGTATTATCAGCCCATTTCGAAGTAACGCGCTGGCTGCACTCCTTAAAGGAAAAAGTATTCCAGTAAGGGCAGCTTCGGCCTTCATTTCCGTCGATGCAATCACGTCTGGGGCACCGGGGGAATCGATTGAAAACAGATATCCACACTCGGTCCCATCGGGTTCGCAATGATTATCTCCAGCGAAAAAGACTCGAGGGAAAAAGAAATAGGAGAACAGCGGGAGAGAAAAAATAACAACTCCAAAACAAAAAGAAGGTACGAAGTCACTCTGCACAACTCTATAAGATCGTATTAGCCAACTCCATGGGGGCCTTCTAACTAACGTAAGTGCAATAGGCTGAACCTATCCGCTGAACACTCAATAAACTCGATCAGGTATACCTGAGCAGAGAGCGCTACTGTATCGTCGGAGAGAGCACCAGAGGACGGGGATTCCTAAGGGCCGGGGTGTCGCGTAAACACCCGACAACACTGCACCAAAGACGGACGGCTCGTGGGCAAAGGTGAGTTCATTCTCTCTGTCCCGATTATCGCGTGAGCTGAGGGGGGAACTCGGCAGAAGATCGGTCTGCAAGAAAGGCCTACTTATCCACGGGTTCATTTTCTTAAGACGGCTGTGCAGGGCAATCGGGTGCAGTAAGTACCGCCTATAAAGTAGTTTTTTTTAGCTTTTCTCTTCCTTTTCCCGATTGGTTCTGTGTCAGGCAGAGCTTTGCGAAGGCGTATTTTCCTACGTGTGATCGGGCCGAAGTGAAACAAGGGATCAAAGCGTCGAGGCGCGAAGTCTTTAAGATCGGATGCAATTCTGAAGCTGATGCTGCACTGGTCCGTCTTTCTTGCAGGCCTGGCATTTCTTAGCATATTTTTTGAAATCTGACAAGTACCTGACGAGAGGCTGTTGCCAATCATCCTGCCCAATCTCTTCTGGCTCCATTATGTAACAGTAAAAAGTTATCTGGAATGTTGTTGGAATCGTCCTTTGACCGATTGTTGTGGTAAATAATGGAATTCAAACTCTGACAAGGGATTGACTAATAAAGTAGTAGAATCCATAGTGACTCCGACGGACTCTGATCAGATGGTAGATGTCGTTAATGACATAACTGCCGACTGGGAGAGTCTAATTCGTACCTATGTACCTCGCTCCATCCCCATGTGTCAGGGGATCACATGGAGTCCGTCTTGGAAGGCAGTCCCTTCTCGAGGGAGGAAGTCTGATAGGGCTTTAAGAGATAGGGACTGCCGCGGTAAGAAAGAGTCACTCAGTGAATCGGTGGATCACACACTTGTTGGAGACAGGGACACGCCTTACTATCTATTGAAATTAAAAAGTATACAAGTGTTGAAAGGGTGAAGTCTGGGGACAACGGTAAACGTGAGGAATTGGATCTCCAAAGCTCCCCGCCCTACTAAAAAAGTTCGCAACCAAGGGACATGCCGAACACCTACCTTTCCAACTAAGTCCAACGCGAGGACCCTTTAATTGACGATGCGTTCCGTCGTCAGCAAGCGGTGGCCGACAAGGACCTTTTCCCTAAATATCTTGGGAAGCGAAGCAGGCTTTCTGATTCTGAGAGAAAGATAGAAATCGAAAGGCAAAGAGATAGGCAAGCCAAACAAAATAAGGAATGTTTCAATCTTTACCTCTTTTTGTCAGCCGGCAATCATAGGGTAAGCCCATTTCATGGAGAAAGTTTACATGTTGGGCCAGGCTAGTTTGCTTCGATGGGAGGAGTCCACGCAGTGAGGCAGCCATTTCCAGCCCAGCCGAACGAATAGGATCCAATAGAGTAGCCCGCTTTGCAAGCTCTTTTCTTTCCTCCAGTATGTACATATAGATTCTTTCTTATTACCAAATAGGAGACCTACCTATCCCTATAGCAGAAGCCTTTCCCGCAAGCGGCGGGATAGGGGAAATGCAATTGATCCAGCAAGTAAGCCAATGAAAGAAAGGAAAGAATATATCTGCTTAGCTCTGTAGATTCAATAAGTAAGAAAAAATTCTAGGGCAAGAAGTTTGAAAACAATTCATTCCAGCCATTTCCAGTGACCTTTTTGGGGGTTGGTTCTATACGAGGCAATCGAATATGGTCCCTGTCTGTCATCCAATCCAATAGGCATTTAGGGATCCCCGATTGTAGATTGTAGTGAGCTTTTGGTAGTCCTATGCCTGTCTCTCCAGCTTGTCTATGTCTATGGGTTTGCATATGTCTTTTCAAGGGCTGGCCTGGTATAATGACCTTAAATGAAAGCGTAAGAGCTAATGATAAGGAGCTAAAGGCCCACATTCTAGTATACCAGGATCGTCACGAGAGGATTGGGGAAGGTCTAACTATGGACCGGACCATAAGACGCAGTTTCTTATGGCCTAGTATAGGATATCTTTCTGTTCTGCTGAAAAGAGATAAGCACTAATAAGACTATTTTGTGTTGAATATGCTTTCTTTCACGATATGGAGGGAGTAAGACTATCATATGGTTTTTATGCAATACAATAGTAGAGTAAGAAAAGATCCCTTATAGTAAAGAACCAACCTATCTAAGATCCTTTGCTAAAGAGCTATCCAATATCCCCCCAACCTGTTAGAGTACCAGGGGCAATAGACAAATTTAGAAATGAATCTTTCCATTAACATTAAGGCTTGAAGATCTAGGCCCCTCCAATAGCATAAAAAAGGTAAGCCATTGGAGTGTAAGTGTCAATTCCCAACCATCTAGTTCTAATGGAAGTTGTAGTTGCAAAGCCAGTTTAAGAAAGTTCATTTTCAAGCTGGTAAGGGCCTGGTACGTGTGACTGCAAGAAAATGTTTCCCTACAGTTGCATTGACCCTTACCTTTTTCGGGCTTCCATGTGAGCCTGTTTTCAAGACTTTATACAGCAGTGGTAAGGTACACCTATGTCATTTCCTTTTAAGGGGATCTACGACTTAATAGAAAGATAAGACCAAAGTCAAGTGATTCAACTCAAGCACGAACCGCTACCTCCTCTTCTCCGACTTCAGCAGAAAAAAGTCAAACAACTCATTATCTCATGTCAACAGCGCATTTGTGAGCTCCAAGTCCAAGAGCCTATCCGGTACGAGAAGTTAAGGGTGAATGTGAATTTTTCTTCTTTAGTTTAGCGAGAGTCGAAAGGTCGTAAGCCAGTGGCTATGGGGAAGTAAGGGTATAAGAATCACTGATTGGAATGGTATCGAAGGCGACCATGGGGAGCTTTGTAAAGCCGAGTAAGTGATCCGAAGGAGAAGCTGTGACGGCTCCTCTTTCATCAGTTTCATTTGGGAAGGTTAGGGAATTAATAGAGTCATATTCCAAAAAAAATGGCTATTCTTTTAGCTCGTATTTCGGGAAGAGCTTCAAGGAGAAAGGCGGAAAAAGTAAAGAACGTGGATCTGGTGGATCACACCCGTATTGAATGTTAATGTGGACATGTCAGAAAGGGCGTAGCAGCAGCAAGCAGCCCAACGGATCAGAGAGGGAAGAGGATTCCATCTCCGCCTAACGTATATAGCAGTCGGTAAATACGGTTCGTCGGATACGGTCCACACCGCACTCTCAAAGAAAGAACTACTGCATTGAAGATTCAACCCTGCAAGCAACAAAAGTCGTCAACCCTGAATATATATGCCTGAAAGCGAGAGAGTCTCAAGGTGTTCAGTGCAGGGGGAGAGAAACTTGAACCCGGTAGCACTTATCCTTCGCTAGTTCCCTCGTAGCTTCCTTCTCTTGATTCTCTGGTCTTCAAGCCAAAGAAACTTCACCGGGAGGTACTAGTAATGGATATGCATAGTCTTAAGAAGATCATAGTATAGGATAAAGTAAAGAAAAAGACTAAGTAATAAATAAAGAATCTCTTCCCCGAACAACACTCTCGGTGAATCGGGCGAATGAATAGGGCTAAGGACCATTTGCTTTGTTTTTGAAGTTTATTTTCCTTTTGCCTTAATGAAGTTCAGAAATTCCTTCTTTTTCCGTCTGTACTTTACTAAAAGTCTGGTTATATGATTGAGTAGGAAATGTCGTAGGTAAAGGATTACGTCCTACCAGTCAGAGAAGCGATTTTTAAGACTTTCTACGATATTTCCACGATCAATATCGACTTCCAAGAGAAGATATCTTTTGGAGTTGCAGTTCCAGTCCTTGGTATTCCTTCTGCCTTTTTAAGGTATGAGTGCGTGGAAGCTGTCGTTCCTTTTGAAGCAGTTCCCCCTTTTCAGTTGGCAAATGCAAGCCATACCGTGATAGTTCCTTACTAGTACATTTGAAGTGCTTCTGCTTTCGAGCGACTAGGAGTTCTAAGTAAGCGCATGAATTCCCCTCTTCTTATGAAGAAAGCCATGGGATGGGAGATATTGAGTATCAGAGGAAAGGGAATGCAGATATGATTTACTTTACCAGTTTTTGATTCCTTCGGTGTTGAAACAGGAATACCTTAAGTGGAAGCCAGTCTAGCAGGAGGGGTGGGAGCCCTCGTAGCAGTACCAGTTCTTGCCCTTAACAATAGAGTGGCATCTCTTTCCCGTGCCATTCCTGTTTCTTGTGAGCCAATTGGATAAAGCTTACATGGAGTTCCTTTTCTCCCTACCTGCGAGCGAGTTCGACTTATAGGGGTTAGAGTCCCTAAGTAGCAAGCAAGTTAAGTTATCAAAGCAATGCTGGAGTAAGTCAGCCATTGGGAGTTTCCATAGGTTGTGGTTGTATCCCTAAGCAGGAATAGTTTTCTAGCCAGTTGCAGATTCAATTGCTTCTGCCTTCGAACTTGTTGCAGTGACAGTTGGAGTTGCTTTACTTGGTCAACAAGCCGGGTTTGACGGAATTTGATTGAACGATTGTGACGAGAAGAAGCTTTGTTCGATAAATGCGCAGTGGACCCTCTTTCCAGACTTCGTAATGGTGAACCTCCCGACGGAGTAAACTAGGGCATAGTGATCACTGGCCCAAGCAGAGTCGTAAATACAGTAAAGACTTCAAAGATTCACGCATGCGGGCGGTACAGCCGATCATACCGCAACCACGGACACCACTACATGAGGACGGCACATCAACAGGTCTGATTTCGGTGGTTCCGGTTCGTTCAGACTAAACTAATTATTCCGCCAGTTCCTCTTCAAATAGTGACAAAGCGAGGAAAAGGTCTAGAGGTAGCGGTACAGACAGCTATGGATAGAATTACGTCAGCTTCGTCGGGTCAGTAGATATGCCCAGCATCCATTTTTACTAAAAATGGTACATAGAAGCGCAGAGAGCGGTAGCAACCATTGGGCCGGGCCTTGCAGCCAGAAAATAGGACTGCATGACTCTGATATCCAATTTCTGCGAGAAGAAGGGGGGCACTGAACACAGGAGCGTATACAAGGAAAAAATGAGCGCTAACCAAGAACAAAGAAGTGTACCAGTGGTGAAGGATAAAAAAGTCCCTTCTCTAATCAGCCCCATTTGCTTTGGAGTTGCTCTCCGATAGACTCCAACTGGATTTTTTGTCGCGGCATCCTATCCCTGTTAGCTTTGCCAACCGCCTATTCTAGTAACGTAACGTACTGGCACTGGCAGAATCCGTTTCGGAGCAGGGAATATATATCAATCTCGATGAAGTTTGTTTAGGGTGTTGAGCTTTCCATTCTTGTCAGGTATCCTGTTTTTCAGGTTATAACATAATATCTAATCTATATTCCTCAGACTCTTGGGAACCCTTGAAAGCCCAAAATCCTTGTCCGTGTCCGGTTCACTTAGTTGTCCGAGGCCGGTCTACGCTACTAACATTAGGGGTAGAGGCCCATGCCAGTAGCACCAGTGCTTGCTTGCTATGAGGTAACTCGCCCCAGCCCTTTTCTTATTAGTATTAGAGGATGATCCTGAACCTACTACTATTGAATAATCCTGGTAGTCCAACTACAGAAAAGGTTATTCCTCGAAAGACCTTCGTTGACTAGAACGAGAAGTACCAGATGGGGGAGACCCGCTACTTCAACGAAATAGACTACCTCACTAAGATGGCTGTCAGCCCGAGTGCCTGTCACGACCACAACTACCAAGATTCAACCGTCTTTTGTTTTGCTGCTGCTGCTAGCTGCCCGATGTGCTTTTGCAGTCCTGTTATGGTGCCTGCTTGACAAAGACAAAGAAAAAATCCTTCCGGTTGAGATAAATGTTTCCATTTGAAGTCGAGTTCTGATACTGATAGAAAAAAAAATGGCAGAAAAAAAGTGAACAAGCATTTCATTCGGGATAACCCAAAAGAAAGCCTCCCCTCACTCGTTAGTATTCCACTTTTCTTGAGCCAACCACCCACAATATAATTTCATCTGCTCTTTTCAGCAAGTCTGATCCGTGAATTGAAAATAGAAAGAAGCTGCTCATAAGTGACAATCCGGCGATAAAATAAAGAAGCGTTCTACAGGTACTTTACTTCACTTCCCACAAAAAAAAAAAGTCTTATTATTATACCGAAAGAGGAGTCCCTCCAAGGAGTATGGTGGCACTAGCTCATGTTCAGATTTCATTCCTGTATCTATTCCAGAAGATTGAAAAAACCGACAATCGCTATGTTGATGCCCCCTACCACATGTAGGGGTAACTTCCCGGTTCATAAGCCCTTCCCTTCCATTATCAAATCCATCCATGACATTGTGTATCTAACAAAACCCACTTGACCTTAACCGCTTGTACCTTCCAATCAGCTGAAACCCCGACCCCTTCCCAATGTTTTCAAAGCGGAAGGCAGAATCTCGGATAGTTGGTTCATGCGTTAGGTCAACCATTCCTCTAGCATTCCGAAGTGAGAAGCCAAGTGAACGAGCCCTGTTTTTCGAGAATGCAAGTTCCATTCGCAAAGCCCAAGCCAAAAGCGAGTAGACCGAACTGCTTGCTTATGTGAGGTTCTTTCCTCTCGCTTGTTCATCTTGTTTTGAGTACTCGACGAAATAATAGCATAAGAGAAGAGATTGGGCAATTGAGTCCACTTCGATATCACACCTATTTGAGTCGGGAGTTCCTCCTTTGATTCTAGCCTTGCTTGGGAGGGAACCCAATAGTATCTCGGATAGCCTTTTTTGCGTTCGGGCATGCCCATATTCAGCGACCTACTGGATGCTGGATTAAGAAAGGAATAAACAACACGAGTTGCCGCGCTATCGGAATACAATGGATTCAACAAGCACGTATGGATAGGTTGGGCATAGCTATTTCAATCTCTCTCGCACTCGCTCTCCTGATCGACCAGACTGAATCGATACAATGAAGATAACAGATGGGAGAGTGACCCTAAGTACAATGATTGCCCTATGAGGTACCGTATTGGGCTCATGTTTTTCTTTTGCCCATCAGGCATCAGGGGTGATCCATTAAAACATTGTCCACAGGCCCGACTTAATGGTAATGGATCGGATCCATTTACATAATCATAATATAACCAGTGGTCACATTCAAAGGATATAAGAATCGGTCTATCATGCACTTAGTTTAATCTAATGGATCCTTGGTGCATACTTTATCTGGTCATTTTGCCGAAGATGATTGATCGACGCATGCGAATAGCTAGAAGAGGGGAAGACTGGCAGAGCATAAAGTCATGGGGTTTGGTTTTGCAGATCATCATCCTAAGTGGTTGAATCCAACCTGAGGTATGTTATATTATAGATAGAGATCTTGATTGATGCATGGGTCTTCCTTTGTTATTTTTAGTATGGGTTTCCGCCTCATCCGGTACATGTATCTAAGCTGGTAGTATCAAGTCGACGATACATTAAGACTTTTTGTTCGATAGGCAAATATAGGAACTATTACCACCCATTATAATAATTGAATTACGGACCCATATCTACAAATAGGATATCCGTGAGAGACTTTCTTTTACTAAATAGATCGAAAAGCTCTGAGACCTCTGCCTTGCAACCTTTGATCGTGCATTATCTCTCTCCGGTCCAGTGAGGGGAACAAGAGCTCTCGGCAAATTAACTAACTTGTCTCAAAAGAAAAGAGGTCCAGGGCTAGGAATCCAAGTCTATTGATAGAAGCGATTAACCCGCTGTATGCCACTATTTGATCTGTAAGGCAGATCTTTTTCGAGGGGGATGAGTCACGAGTCTTTAATAACTAAAAGAAGGGCTTATTGGCGGTCCCACTCTTTCCACTTGCAATGCTTTCTATGTACTGAATTGCCGGAGTTGACAACCTTCGCATCTACTCTCTCTTAGAGGATGAACCACGCCTTCGCTATCGCAAGAATATAGCGATCGAAGAGCTATCGCTCAGCAGCTTCGCGTATTACGAAAGCCGTATTGCCCGAAGGGGGCATGCTGCAAGAGCGTAGGTGAGTGGTAAGCGTAGGAGGCGTGCCCGAAGGGCAGCGGCAGCAGTGTGTGATTCTTTAGATTCTTTAACTGAGAAGGGCTTTAAGTCACCAACGACTTTCTTCTGATCACCATCTGCTCTGCTATTTGAAGCACTGATGAAGAGTGGAGGGGACTTCGACTGCCTTCTTGTATCGGGTGAAGAGAAGGGGGTGGTAGGCTTAGTAGGGCTCGAACCTACAATATTACCGTTATGAGCGGTACGTTTCAACCAATTAAACTATAAGCCCCTACGGATCTCTACATGCAATTCGCTCACTTCGGGAAGAAGAGGAGGCCCTTGCTCTATTTGCTTCTTCCTCTTCCCAGGAATGAACAATTGGATAAAAAAATTATTTTCTTCTTTGTTTATATATATAATATAATTAAGATTAAGCAAGCGGCCCTTTCGTGACTCAAACTGCCGGTACGCTTTCCGGCTCGCAGCGACTCAAAGGGGCGGGGCTATCTATTTGCTTGCAATGCAGGCTGTTCGCCTTTCGGAAAGGGTTCGCCTATTTGATTCAAAAGGCGCTACTAAACTACTCTAGTACAGCTAGTGTTAGTAGTACAACAGAATGCCGTTCACCCCGCAAGCCCTTCGTATGCAAGCCCTACTGAAGTACCAAAGGCGAACGGCATTAGTACAGCTGTTAAGAATACTCTCCGATGTTGACTTTGTAAACTAATAGGCCTTGGTAACCGGTAGGTTACTTTTGAATCAAAGTAGCGACGAAAGGGGGAAATAGCTCAGTCGGTTAGAGTGCTGGTCTGTCACGCCAGAAGTCGCGGGTTCGAACTCTATACAAAGGGCGTTTCCTTTCAAATGACAACTGTCTCTTCCTGCTGCGAGGGCCTTGAAACCAAACCGCCCCCCGCCCGAAAATGCCCATTCCTTTCTCGTTGGGGGTAAAAATGCTCGCTGTCCTATTACAGCCAGCTCCCAATGAGAAAAGATTCATTTTTAAGAAGTTCATTTGATGACTTAACAAGTCTCACCACCTTCTTTTGAACTATATCTATTTCTTTTAGCACTCTAGACACACTGACGGGAGCAAAAAAATATAGAAGTCCCGCGGAGCTGATGACCGCGGGTGGAGAATTACTCGATAAATAGAAGACCATGCTACCGTTTTGGGCCAACAAGGTAAAAATCTTCGTCAACGCAAGGAAAGGACATGACAATCAGTCCGAATCCAAGCAACACCCATGGAACCCACCCAGCGTAAGGAAAAATATGGCACCAACGGATGTGGCCATACCCAGAAAAGAAAGTTGGCCTAACTCCAGTTTGTTTGATGAAGTTGAATAGTAAAAAATCTTTGGGCGAAAGGCAAATAGGGCTCATCATTTCATGAAATGCTTCCTTCGCTTCCATGCCAAATTGAAACTCATCTTTCTTCCTCAACATGAGGCTTGTAGACTCGTGACGCAACACGACTGAACGACTTAATGTTTCAGGTTCACAGGAAGATTCTGGACAGAAGTATTCAAACTCTTGGGGTCAAATCAAAGCTGAACTTCTCCACGAGTCTTCATCCCCATTTCAGTTAGGGCAGATGGCCGAAAGGATCAATGCGTTATTGGAGGAGTACCGCTCCGTGGGGCACTTTGTGAGTGCCAACCGGGTGCAGCTGCTGGACGTAGCACAATTCTGCTAAAACTTGCAAAAAAGCTCTGCATCTGTCTGTTCGAGTTAGCGATAGGCCAGCAACCTTTGGCTCCCCACACGGTTGTGGCCGGCTACACGGGAAGGAGCCCCTCTGCTTACAAGTTTGCTAAGGATTGGCAGCAGCAAACTGAGATTGCTAAGGCTTAAACCTTGGAAAGGGCAGCTAATGTTCGAAAGGCCCAACGGATCACCATAGGATACAACCCTTGCGACCTGCTCCCCTCTGACTTAGGACTCACTACCCGCTTGAAAGCCCTACTTCTGTCTTGCTTAAGACTAGAACCCGGACTGCATTCACTCTTTCTCTTTCTTCTCTACTTGGTAGCTGCTTCTTCACCGTTCAAGTAGCTGTGCTGTATCAATATGGCAACTCGGTTGCATCATGGAAAGTTCATTAAAAAATCTTCCAACATCTCAATATTCTCCTTTTTTCAACACCTCCAATCTCCGCACCATGTTCGTTCTGTGACTCTCCATATTTTCAAAATTTCAAACTTCGTTCCTGACTCTAACAAGTCAGTGAGAAATCCCTTAGCGCAAGCACTAAGTAAGTAAACTACCTTCTTCTCATTTATCATTTTTTCTAACTGGTCTCAGACTTGTTTCTGATGTCCTCTTCAAGTGCCACTGTTTTCTGTAGAGCTTGAATTTTAGACTTGTTTCTGGCTCTTCAATCATTTGAAAAAAAAGCCTTCAAAGACCTACCTCAATTCTTCATTTGCTTCTTCCAATTCTTCTATCTCTTTTCTCTTCTTTTCTATCTTCTCGTCTAGTTCTGGAACTGTTGTCTCAAGTCGTTTTGCCTCTTCTTTCAGTCGTTCAGCTTTTCTCAGTCTGGCCAATATATGTTTCACATCGAAGCCCATGGTCTGAAAGTCTTCAACCTCGTCCAGATAGGCTGCTATGACCGAACGTTCTGTAATGGCAGAAGTTTTCATCACCAGCTTCAAGAGTTTGATGAACAATATCCACATTTCCTTCATATGTCGGTACTTGGATCGTCCACGAAGAATTTTTTACGTCTCGAAATGTGGTTGTTGAGGATATACTCTCAGGAGATTTTGATAGCATGTTTGGATCGCGCCTAGCGACTACTTAAGTTTAATAGCTTATTATGGCATAGGAACATGTGTCCCTTTCGCTGGTCCACCCCATACGTTCCCCATGCATTTCCCATGCACGGGTTACCTTATGCCTAGCGCGTTCGGCTACTAAAAATTCGGGGTGTCTTCAATCCCTGTGAATCACCGGAAAACCATGGGATCTAGAATGACCTACCGGACAAAAGACGCGGGTTTTATCTCTCCGGTGATGTTAGTTAATCCTCGGGAAACCCCGAGAATTCACAGTGAGCTCCCACAAAGTTTTACCTATTTTTCTTGTGTGGATTTTCTGTCCAGACAGAAATTCTATTTTTTATGCTAAAAAAAGCACCAAAAAGATAATGATGATGACGTCCCATGACTCCCTAGTAAACCCTTTTGGCCTACAAGCACGGTTTAAAAATGGGACTCCAATTGGGACTTATTAAGAAGAAAGGATTCTCTTTCTTTTTTCATGTATCATGTTATATATATATATGTATATCTGGATATTCATTTATATTTTCTAGGGGCATATTGCCTTGTATTGTATCAGGGATATTCTCGTCCTTTGTTACCCTCCTGTTGATGTATATATTGATTCATCAGGAATACTCCATATTTCTATTCCTATTTAGACTTTTCATGGTATCAGAGCCTGGGTCGTTTCCAGGCTTCCCTCTACCATCAGAGAAGCATCGTGGTTCCCTGCATCATCCCTAAGAGAGCTTGTCGCAGAGGCTTCCCCAGCCAGGCTTTCTCTGTTCTTCCTTCAGAGATCCACTGCAACCCTAACTTAAAGCCTTCTTCCCTTTTCCGGCAATCGCTACTATGTCATTTTTGTTGACGACTATAGCAGGTTTACCAGGATTTACTTAATGAAAGATAAGTCCGAGGTATTTTCCCATTTTTAGGCGTTTCGGGCTGGAGTTGAAAAAGATTTTGATAGATCCATAACAAAAAGACCTTCCGATCTGATGGGGGAGGAGAATGAACGTCTAACGCATTCTCTTAGTACTTACGGAATGCCGGCATCGCTCATCAACCCAACTCCCATGTCCTTACACGCCAAAACTGAATGGAATCGCTGAACGGAAACATCGTCATATTACCGAGTCTGGGCTTTCGATGATGTTCGCCACCCGGACTGAAGCTTTCCAAGTTGCAGTTTTTATGTTAAATCGGAAGCCCTTCCATAAATTGGATAATCTTATGCCTGACTACTCCTGGTTACGATCGTTCGGGTGCATATGTTTCCCTCATGTTGATTCTTCGATGCGGAACAAATTAGCCCCGAAGGCTCGTCAGTGTATCTTCCTCGGATATAGTGCAATAAGGGCTATTGCTGCTTTCCACTTTCCGACCAGGAAGGAACTCATCTATCGTCATGTTACCTTTTACGAAACCAGGTATTCTTCGACTCCGGCTTATTCGGTTCATACTGGTTTTCTTCCGCCTGGGCTTTCCATGGATGTGATTCAGGGTTCCAAACCTCGCACGTATATAGATCAGTCTCCTATCCTTGCCGCTGTTGACCTCTCTCCTGTCCAGCCACAGAGCAGTTCGCAGCAGGATCTTTCTCAGGACTACCGTCCTGCCTCAGTCTCCTCTCGTCTCCTTTCTTTCATTCAGCGACTGGGTACGCACTTTGCCATGAAAGATCTTGGTGATCTTCATTTCTTTCTTGGGAATCGAAGCCAAACGTACATCGACTTCTCTAGTCTTGACTCAGACTAAATACACCTTGGATTTGCTTACTTGCACTCATATGCAAGACTCCAAGCCATGTCCCACACCCCTTGCGTCTGGCTCAAAGCTCTCTGCATACGATGGTGCTCCTCTCTCTGATGCAACAGAATATCGTAGCATTGTTGGCGCCCTTCAGTACCTCACTCTCACCAGACCTGACATCTGCTATGCTGTCAATCAAGTTTGTCAGTTCATGCACGCTTTCACCACCGTACATCTCCAGGCTGTAAAACGCATCTTACGGTATCTGAAGGGTTCTCTTGGCCGTGGCCTAACCATCACTCCGGGACTGTTAACCACCTTCTTTGCATTCTCCGATGCCGACTGGGCTGGCTGTCCCAATAGCAGACGGTCCACTACTGGCTTCTGCCTATTTCTAGGAAAAAACCTACTGACTTGGGTTTCCAAAAAGCAACCGACTCTTTCCAGGTCTAGTGCCGAAGCAGAGTACAAGGCACTCGCTCTTACTACCTCTGAACTGTTATGGCTTTCTTACTTGCTACGCGATCTAGCGGTGCCATTTCGCTATCAATTTTTCCTGCACTGTGATAATGCTAGCGCTACACACTTGGCGGCCAATCCTGTGTTCCATGCCCGCTCTAAGCACATAGAAGTTGACTACCACTTCGTTCGTGACCTCGTCGTCGCAGGCAAATTGCTCATTCGACTTGTTCGTAGCAACAATCAAGTGGCGGACATTTTCACTAAAGGATTACCTGAACCAGCCTTCCATCATTTTCGTGGCAAACTGCTGTCTCCCGCCTGCCCTTCTCTTGAGCGCTTAATCGGTTATACGAATGACTGTCTGTTAATGAAATATGCGATTCCCTTCTCTTTATCGTTATCGGTCAATCAGCTGTCCATCCATGTCATGCTATAAACCATTTCTGGAATCAGTCTGTCTCTGTCTCTATGACTTAATTTATTTAGTCAAAAGACTTGTTAAAACGGTACGTTGATGCGGGTTTATTTCTTTAGTAACACGGTCTGTTAAATCAATCGAATAGGTCAATTGGGTAGAAGGTGGGAAATTCAAATGCTCTTTTTGGCATTCTTTTTTGTTTGAGTTTAGCATCCCTTGCTTAGTTCCCATATCCCAGGCTATCAACCGATTCTTTCCTCTTTCCTGCTCTTGCCTTGTTAGTTAGAGGGAATTGTTCGGAGTTTGCAGTTTAAACAATAAGGAACTTAGATGGAGAACGAAGAGAAGAAAGAAGTGATTCTTCACCAGTCATATTCTTCGATGCACCCGAAGAAAGTAAGCAGCCCCCTATGTTGTAAGCGTAAGGGGGGCAAATACCTGTAGCAGAGGAGGAAGAGATATGACAAGACGGATTCAACCTCTGAATCTGCTTCCGCTGTCGTGGGGTAAAACTCTCTGTGTCGGGCCTGGGAGTGCTCCTAAGATCATAGAAGTAATGCTGCGGAGGCTCTATGGAGTAAGGTTGGAAGTATCCGATTCAGTAGGCGTCTCTGGGGGAGCAGCAAGATGAGCTGTGTCTGACTGTCGACGAGAGTTTGCATTCTGCCGCTTTCAAGAGTCATCATGTGACCCGGCTTCTTGCAAGAGTGGCTTGGACATGTCTCGTTGGCCTGATGCACCAGCAGAGCTTCCAGATTGAAGATTCTGACCATAGGGTCGATGTCCCGAAGCATGTTCAGCTGCAAGAACTTGATCTGAAGCACCCTGAGTAATATAAGATCGACCCCCAGTACCCAACCTAGTAAAGGGAAGCAAGTCGAGTCTCCTCGGATCTCACATCAGCAACTGCTCTCTCAATGTCTGGTGGAGGAACTCGATGTTGAATTTAGGATCTAACATTCTCGAACCAGGTCTCCAACCGGCACTGAAATTGGCCCCGCACTGGGGCTCCCCGGTCTCAAGAACTCGAGCGGTCTTTATAGGTACTGGTAGCCGATTCGGATTGTATAGCTGCTGGGAAGCATAAAGATCGATCAATGTCCAGATTGCAACGCATTAAGATGTCAATGCCCAGTAGTGAATGTGTTCCCGGTGGGTCTATCGTCAGTGTTCTAGTGCAAATCATATCTCTATGTTTTTCAAAGCACGTCAAGACCAAAACAAAATGTCATGATCACAGTGCTTTCATTTTATTTAATATAATGGTTGGGCTTGGACGGAAGATTTTTATAAAGAAGTGAGTTAATATAATATGATGGCCTTTGTTGAACAGAGAGCGAACGGACGGCAAGTGACTTTGATCTCACGCGGGCCTATACTTCGGCTACTAATAAGGGGGCTGGGCAAGAAGGAGGCTCCTAGCTAAACTTGTCTCGTTCGCGAATGAACCCAACGTCAGGAAATGAAAGAGGCCGCCCTAAGCACCATGCCTGTTTTGATCCTTGTTCCCCTTCTCGCCTCGCCCTATCCGACTGGACACCACATCTCGTCTTCAACTCATTCCGACACTGTGAGATCCTATGGTCACGCCTTAGTCCGAAGGGCTATAGGGCTTTTGGGCATTATTAAGAAATGTGACTCTCCACCTATTTCATTGTGTGCTTACTCCCGCTAAAAAAAAAAAAAGTAGATAACGTAATACTTTGCTTGCTCCGAGCCATCTTGTTAAGGAAGGGCGGCTAGGGTGGGAAATGAAGAAGAATTAAATTCCAAACAAAGAAGGAGATGAGAAGGAAGACTCTTAGTTGTTGAATGCGAGTCACTACATAGGTGGAATTTGATAAGCTCCTTTAGGCCCGGCTAGCCCGTAGAGTCTTAGGCTTTTTCCCACTTTCCCTGACGCAAGGTCGGGGTCGTTACGAATAGGACAAATATACACCAAACCTTTGAAGGATGAGGTTCCAGTTCGCCATTCCTATTATTTATAGGCTTCCAGTCTCCTCAGAAGTCCGCTCTTCTATCTTCGCAGAATTCACCTGGGTCTCTTACTCACCTTCGCGTCTAGGGCATGATGTCTTTATTTAAGATGATTCAATTGGTCCATCGTCTTGTTATTCTCAATCAATTCTTCCAGGCCTCTCTACGGGATTGGAATCAGGAGTTTTCACCCAACCCAAATGAGTTAGAGTTCCTCCGAACCGTGTCATTCTCGAAGTATGGCACAACACTCTGTCGAAAACACGAGGCGGGAGTGCGTCGAAGCATGAATTGACCTAGCGACGTGAACCTTGGGTGAGGTGCACTAGCGAGCGACTTCCTTCCCCAAAACAAAAAAAGAATGCCGCTATCATGCGCGAAGCGAAGCTTGATAGGAGCCCGAGCTAAGAGAATAGAGCAAACTCGACGTCACAAAACCAGGGATAGATCGCTCAAGGGAGCAACTCGAGATAGATGCAAGATTCTTTCTCCTGCCCTTCACAAAGAAAAGTCCATTTTTCAGCACGCACTAATTCCTACGTTTTGTCGGTCGAATAGCCTTCTTGTGTGACCTTATAGGGGTGGCAAGCTTTAGAGAGTAGGGGCGAGGTCCCCATACTACAGAAGGCCGTAAGCAGTGGCTCGACGGAGATGGTTCGAATCAAGCGAAACCAAAGGCATTCGTTGGCACCCGAGATGCTAAGGATCGAAGACTTTTGGGATATGAAACAGTACTTTAAGTTCGTGCCCCTTTTGACGACCAAGTCACAATGGCAACAATGTATCTATCTGGGGATGCGCAGCTGTGGTGACGGACGCGATATGAGGACATGCTGGAGGGCCGTTGCGAGATCAACGCCTGGGATGGGAGGAACTAAATAGGGAGCTCAAGG